GGATATCAATATTAGCACTGATAGTACGAAAATGTAATTCGATATTCAAACAACTATTCAAAGTTCCTAGAGCTCGTTGTAAGGCTTGTTGCAAAACTTGTTGTCGGACCTGATTAATTGCTCTTTGTTTTTCAAAAAAAAGAGTTTCATTTTTGTAATTTTCTAATCGTTCCAAACTATTGCAAGTAGCATTAATCAAATTTCCTTTTTCTCGTTCTATCTCATAGTATCCATTCGTTCGATACTCATCTGCTTCGATTTCCACTTTCCGTAATCTAACCCGAGCTCTTTCGAGCTGTTCAATGGCTCCTCTACGTAATTCTTCTGAATTTCGAATAGTACTCAAGATCCTCTGTTTTCGCTTATCTAATAAATCATTTAATGAAAGTAGATTATCTTTCCATTCATTTCACAACTATCATATCTCTTCCCGAACCAAACATGAATCTTTCAATTCATTTGGCTCTCACGCTCAATTGTTTCTTTTATCTTTTCTTTGATTAATGGACATTCCCATATCTTTGAACGGAATGAGCCTATCCTCTCTTTTCTGTTCTTATTCAAAGATATCGAAACTGATCTAACATCAGAATCTTAGGAGGACTCTTCAGACCAGACAAAAAAGAAAAAATTGTCAGCAAAGTTGTTTCTTTATTTGTTCTTTATTTACAACTTCTTTCCAAAAAGAAAAAGATTTTAAAGAAGAAAGAATTTTCTTCTTTATATGCTATGATAAATTAAATCAAAATCCTAATAGAATAGAAAGAGAATTGAATAGAATTATGAACTTCATTCTCATTATTATTAGAATAGAATGAGATTTTGATCTTTTTCATCCAAAAAATTCTTTTTTTTATACAAATATTTTATACAAATACAATACATAGGTCGTCGATTCGGCAGTGGATAAAAAAGGGGGACCCATCTTTCCAGTTAATGGTTCAAATAATTTTATCCATATGAGTGTTCTACATCGGATAAATTCCTAATTCTTCCTTTTTTCTTTGTATTATTTTTCAACCTTTTTGGTACTAACGTAGTGGTAGAAAGAGTACCATGCTATGCTGTGCCTGGACTTCAAACAATTTATCTTTAACCATGTAAAAGACCTCGACATTATTGGTTGATAGAGAAGAGAATCAAAGTTCATTTACCAATTAGTCACGAAATGCTATGGTTCTTACATATGGATTTCTGAATAAAATCCAATTCCGAAGTAATTCGTCGAGATTGTGCACCTTTTGTTCCTATTTCTACTATAGAAATATAAAAAAGAATACATAAATATAAAAAAAGTGCAGCCGGTTAAATCCAACGTATTCTTGAAATACACAACTCGCACACACTCCCTTTCCAAAGAAAATCAATACACCCAGCACTACGCTTAGATTTATTGGATTTGTTGCTAAAATATCGGTATTAAACTCGAAACTCCCAGCGGATGGCCAGTGCCCCACGGAAACAAAAGAATCGGTTATATTTTTCATATGCTCTCCCCTTATAGATAGGACTAACAAAGAACAGAGTTCTTTTTGTATCACTCCGCTTATTATTATTAATGGAATTTGAGAATTCTCAAATTTATTAGTTATGGTTATGCTTTTATTCTTCTTTTTTTTTTTTTTTTACATTTTTTTTCTACGATGAAATTCAACATTAAACAAAAGGATTTGCAAATAAAAGAGCTAATGCCACGACCAGTCCATAAATTGTTAAAGCTTCCATAAAAGCCAGACTAAGCAATAAAGTACCTCGTATTTTACCCTCTGCTTCTGGTTGTCTCGCAATACCTTCTACGGCTTGGCCCGCAGCAGTACCTTGACCAACCCCAGGTCCGATAGAAGCAAGCCCTACAGCCAATCCAGCAGCAATAACGGAAGCAGCAGAAATAAGTGGATTCATGGTAAGTTCCTCGCACAAAAAAAAATGGTTAATGATACAACCAACCAATGAATTAGTACTTAATCTATTTTTTCTACTTCTACTTTAATATTCTATTACCTTACTAAACTTCTTTTTTATTTTTTGATCTTTTTCACTAAAATATATCGGGTCGAAGTAGCTAAAAGTTCCAAATGGAATTCATAATATTACTGAATTGTCAGAACTACTTCGATAGACCGTTTTTCCTTTCTACCTTATGTATTTCTACCTTATGTAAATAAATATGTATACGGTTTTAGTCATTGCGTTTCCTTGTTTATAAATTATTCTATTTTTTTATTCTATTTTTTCTCTTTCATTCAATTCACAATCAAAGACAAAATACAAAAAGGACTTATATGGGAATTCATCTAAATGCAGTGGGCTAGAAAAAAAAGAGATAGGGGTAATTACCATTTAACTAGTAAATAACATATAATTTTTTTCTTCCATAACGTAAATCACCTGCACTTTTTATTCTTTTTTATTCTATTAAATTGTATTCTGAAACCATTCTTCAAAACATAAACAAGGATTGATACTCATAGGTATTACATATACATGATCTCCAACCCTTCTTTATCTTTTTATCTTCCAAATTCTGCAATATCATATATATTTCTTCATATATACATACATGTAGCTATTTGCATTCTCTTCTCCAACCCAGTGGATTATATTGAACCCCGAACCCCCGCATTGCTTGAATTGGGATAAGCTTCAAAAAAGACTATTTTGAAAGTGAGTCAATGATGACCCTCCATGGATTCACCTATATAAGCCGCAGCCAAAGTTGCAAAAATAAGAGCTTGAATACCACTTGTAAATAATCCAAGAAACATGACAGGTATAGGAACTACTGAAGGCACTAAAGAAACAAGAACAACAACCACTAATTCATCAGCCAATATATTCCCGAAAAGTCGAAAACTAAGAGATAAAGGTTTTGTGAAATCTTCTAGAATATTAATTGGTAAAAGTATTGGAGTTGGTTGAATGTATTTCCCGAAATATCCCAATCCTTTTTTCCTGAAACCCGCATAGAAATATGCCACTGACGTAGGTAAAGCTAAAGCAACAGTAGTATTTATATCATTCGTGGGCGCAGCTAACTCCCCATGAGGTAATTTTATGATTTTCCAAGGTAAAAGAGCACCTGACCAGTTAGAAACAAAAATAAATAGGAACATCGTTCCTATAAAAGGAACCCAAGGACCATACTCCTCTCCAATCTGAGTTTTGCTCAAGTCTTGAATAAATTCAAGGACATATTCGAAGAAATTCTGACCGTTGGTCGGAATGGTTTGCGGATTCCGAACAGCTATGATGACTGAACCTAATAAGATAGCAATTACAACCCAAGAAGTGATAAGTACTTGGGCATGAATTTGTAAACCTCCTATTTGCCAATATAAATGTTGGCCTACTTCTACACCTGATATATCGTATAACCCTTTGAGTGTTTTAATGGAACATGGTATAACATTCATATTGTCCTCTAACATAAATCAAACTTCAAAAAAGTGATTATTTTTATTCAACCATCTCTTTCTCAATTCACCTATATTCATTCATGAATTTAAGTTATGAATCGTATATTTAGGATACCGAGAAATCACATAAAAAAAATACCAATCATTTTTATTTTTTCTTTTCAATATTATTTGATAGTCAAAACATAGTTCAAACTCCAAAAGATGCAAACCAAAATAGTAACAATCAAAGAGAGTTCACCAAAAACAAACTAACCTTCTTCTTTCTTCTTCTTAAGAGTAATGATAAGATAATCAACCATTTTTTATATAACTAGAATGGCCCTCACAAATTGCAGATACTAATTTGGTAAGAATCAATCGAATCGAAGCTATAGCATCATCGTTGGCCGGAATAGAAATATCTGCAAGATCTGGATCACAATTTGTATCGATTAAACAAATCGTCGGAATACCCAAAATGACACATTCTCGAAGAACCGTATATTCTTCTTGCTGATCCACGATAATTACAATATCGGGCAATCCCGTCATATATTTGATCCCGCCAAGATATGCTTGCAAAGTAGATAACTTTCTCTTCAACATTGCTGCATCTCCTTTAGGAAGACGATTGAGTTTCCCCATCTTTTGTTCTGCTCTTAAGTCCCTGAACTTCTGAAGTCTTGTTTCTGTAGTAGACCAATTCGTTAACATACCACCAAGCCATTTTTTATTAACATAATGACATCGAGCCCTTATTGCTGCTGATGCTACTAAATCCGCTGCTTTCTTTTTGGTGCCAACGATTAAGAACCTTTTTCCCCTACTTGCTGCATCAAAAACTAAATCGCAGGCTTCTGATAAAAAACGAGCAGTTATAGTAAGATTTGTAATATGAATACCTTTACGCTTTGCCGAGATGTAAGGAGCCATTCTAGGATTCCATTTATTAGTAACATGACCAAAATGAATTCCTGCTTCCATCATTTCTTCCAAATTGATGTTCCAATATCGTCTTCCCATTTTCCCACACTTTCTCTTTTTCTTTTTTTTTCAAAGAGATTCAGTACCTTATGAAATAAAGAATTGTTCCGACGGAACCTTCTACCAGGATTGACCATTGATCTACGACCCAAACCATGAATTTCATTCTTTTTTTTTTTTATTTCATTGATTATGAAATCCATAATCGGACCAGAGAGTTAAAATAAAAAGAATAAACCTCTTGTTAGGATACATTACGTAAAAGATTGGTCTGATGTCTCATGGAAAGTTTTTGGGCACAAGAACAAAATAATTCTCTATGGTGTAGCAAAATATCGCTCATTTCCAACTCGAATAGATTCTTCCTTTTGATTTTCAAATGAATGTTTTTGTCTTGCTTTGAACAATGTACTAATTTATTGAATCCGGTACCAACCGGTATAATCCCCCCCAGAACAACGTTTTCTTTCAGGCCTTTCAACCAATCAATACGACCTCGTAGAGCAGCTTTTGCTAAAACTCGAGCAGTTTCTTGAAAACTTGCTTCGGATATGAAACTTTGAGTATTCAGAGATGACTTCGTTATTCCCAATAAGATTGCCCGATAACAGATTGATTCGTCCAAAACGCGCCCTGCTCGTTCTGCTCGCAACAATCCAATAAATTCCCCAGGTAAAAAAACATTAGACATTCCATCTTCGGAAACCAAAACTCTTGATGTTACTTGACGTACAATAATCTCTAGATGTCTATTATGGATCTGTACCCCCTGGGATCGATAAACCTTTTGTATCTTATTAACCAAAGAGATACGACTTTGGGCTATGGTTAGTTCAGCTCCAATCAAGAATCCCCAGGGGATCCCAAGAATCCTTCGGATACGTTCGTCCCAACCTTCAACTCTTCTTTCGAGGTTCATCGATATTGAATCAATTGAACGAACTTCTAAGATTTGTTCTACTTTTGGAAGACCTTGCGTTATGTCACCAGATCTCGACTTTTCATATATAAATGTAATTAATGTATCTCCTTCATAAAAGGTTTCCCCATAATGACCATGGACAGTTGCTCCTGGAGTGACCAAATAGGGCTTAGCTGATCTTAGAACTAGAGAATCAACATGAACAATGAAAATTTGACCAGATTTTTTTATGCGTGATCCATATTTCAATAGATATACATTTTCACAAAGGAATTGTCCAAGGCTAATTATTGTCCATGCCTCTTCACAAGAATCGTGATGGAGAAAACACCAATTCAAATGGAATGAATTCCAAATGATGTTACTGCAAGGATCGGGATTATAAATCCTACTATTTTCATCTAGGAAACAGTATTGAAATGGAGGTACTTGAAGCACTTGTAAAGTCTGTTGAAAATTTTCAAGCAAAAAAGATTTCTTTAAAAAGACTTGATTATAAGTTCTTAAATAGTAAGATGAACGATAATTTACTATTCTAGGCACAATAGTACCTAAAGGACCCAACAAATACCTAATTGGAGTCATGGGATCCAATTCTTTTGTCGCATTATTATATCTCGAAGTATTGAAGGGACCAATTCGAGAACAATTGGATGATGACAAAATTAGGAAAGATTGGCATTCCTTATTTCGATTCAACAACGTACCAAGAGTTCCCTGATGTTGGGGAAATATTTGAATCTTCGCCTTGGAATCAAAAGGATTTTTTCTATGAATACGATCTAATTCATTATTGGAAATCAATCCTGAACCTGCCGTATCATACCTTTTTTCGGTATACGAAAGAGTGGACTTTACTAACTCAATTCGGATGAAATAACAAAGCAGATCATTTGTCCTTATTTCAACAAAAGAAGCATAAACCTTTTCTTCTATAGAACTCTTTTTTTCTTGGTCCCAAGTCAATACTAAGCAAGCTCGAACTAATTGAATACTTGTGTGAGAAATTCCTCGAATTGACTTGCCATTTTCATAAAGTATATAATTGACAATTCGAAGTTGGACATTATTCTTTTCCTGCAAGAGATCCTGAGAGAAAAGTGTTGCTAAATTTATCCCATCAGCTATTTCATATGTGACTACGGGCCGAACCAAAACAAAATACTTTTTTTTGGTAGGTGTAATGCGTTGGACATAGATCCAATTTTTCAATTTTTTTGATCCTTTAGAATCTTTTTTTCCGATTCCTGGTGGTATCAAAATGCCACTGTGCCTAGATATTTTATCCACCTCTCCAGAAAAATGAATATCTCCAGAAAATATTTTCAGTTCTATACTTTTCTTTTTTCTCTCCACTCGGACTAATCCACCTACTCGACTTCTTGTATTTATATTTAAAACAAGTCGTGTATCTACTCCAATGATACTATTGTTCCGGACCATTATGGGCGAAGATCCGGGTAAGATATGTATTTCCTCGGGAATGAAAAAAAATTGATCTACTTTCATTTGCGTTTGGTATTTCGGACTAAAATCTTTTGCTCCTCGATACTCAATCAAATCTTCTTTTTTTACGATTGAATCTACTTCGACAATCCCATATTTAGTAATTCCTGAACTGCTTCTTCTGTATCGCGGATCATCAAAATAAGCAAGAATACTATTTCTACGTAAAATACCATTTATAGGTATTTTAATCGAAATACCAAAACAGGGTATTAGTTTCTTTTCTTGTTCTTGATCATATTGTAAGGGAATCACAAATCTATTTCTTCGCTTTTTCGCCAAAGAATTCTCTTGACGAATATAAGTAGAAGGCTCTATGAGATTCCAATGACCCTTAGATATGATTCGATAAGGTTTTGAATAGTCAAGACTTTCCCTATCTTTTTTACCAAAAGTATCCAACAATTTATGTCTTACTTGATCATTAGTCAGTGAGAGATCAAAGATATCTTTGAGAGAAAATGAATTAGCATTCATTTGATCTTGATCCTTGTGGAGTGAAAAAGATACTATATTGGAATTGGATCTGCATAGACCTCCTGCTAATATCCATAAATGACTTGTTTTTGGTAATAGATGAACATTACTATATGGATACTCGGGCGTATGATAGCCATCAGTACTCCAGTGCATTTCTCCTTCTGACTCAGAATAAATATGTTTTTGAACCCTCTCCTTAAAATGAAAGGT